TCTCATTTACAGGGCGCGCGATAGTTCAATTATCTATGGACGATTCTTCGTTCAATGCCCCTTACAATTACAATGGGTTTCGAAGATACAAATTATTCTTTTTTTTCTTTTCTATTGGGACATAAACCGACCTAGGTAAATCCACGAGTTCGATTCGATTAGTTCTTACTATTACTATATAACACTATATAACCATTTGAACCCCAAATTGTCCTCTAACTCATATTCCAGAGTATATCTTTTAACGGTGCAAACAAAAAAATAAGAAAATTCTGTTTTCCCTGCCCATAAATGAAATATTAAATAATTGTAGACTGGAAATGAAAGCCCCTTTCTCGCATTCGTTCTCTATTGCATTGTCGGAACAAAACAATATTGGATTCTGAAACCAAGGAAATCTATTGAAAAATATATTTTCGAAATATAATATACTTTTTTATATGTATCGGAAAAGAATAGCGATTTATTCCTATGGAACATCCAGTAACAAGAAGATAAAATAAGAAATATCGAAAAATTCTTGCCTTGTATGTTCCAAGGAAATAAAACAAAAACCGCTTCTAGGATTTAATATATATCGAATTTATATATCAGAATAGCTGATATAGTCATGATTCAATGGGTTAGGTCCACTTACTTTTATAATTTTATGTTATGGTAGTTTGATAGGAAAAATGGGGAAGTAGGAATATTTTGGTTTGGCAATTAATAATAGAGATTGGATATCTAGAATATTTTTTGTCCTGGGACAAAAAAAAATGGAATATATAAGATATGAAGAGGACTATTATGTCACTACAGAGCGGAATCCCCTAAAATAAAAGTGCAATTAGTCATTATGATAATGATTCAATGTTCAACTTTTTAACTATAAAAAAACTCCTAATAAGCGGAACTCATTATAATGCGGTTACCTTTTTCTTTTTTTTATCAACAATATCTCTATTCTACGTTGAAAAACGAAGAATAAGACTTGAGTGACTTGAGTTTTTTGGAAAAAGCCCTTTATCGGATTTGAACCGATGACTTACGCCTTACCATGGCGTTACTCTACCACTGAGTTAAAAAGGCCCTATTTAATTCATGAATTAGTCATTTTCTATTATGGAGTCTAATGCATATATGTATATATGCATTAGTCTAGTACTATAGGTATATATGTACATATGAACTCATTCAGAAAAAAATCTGATTTACTTAGAGGTAAAATTATTCTCTTTCTTTTTGAGAAAATGCAGTGAATTGTTTCAAGACTGATCCCCCTTGCTTTGTTTACTTTGACTGACCTGACCCATCAGAACAAGACTCGCTTGATTTACGAATCCAATATTGACATAGATTCAAGGCATTTTCTTGAATCATGTGATGAGGGGATTCGTACCCCGAATCGAATTCTTATAAAAAAGAACTTTTTTATCCCTTTTTGCATTTTCTGACTTAGTGTGAGATAGTTATAGGCATATTTTATCTGAACGATAAATGAAGCAATGAATAAAAAAGAAATGAAATGGGGGTTTACCCCCTTTTTCAGGTCGGACCAATCATTGACCGAACCGAAGGAATCCTATACTTCTTTATATAGAGTTATATAGAATATTTTATATAGAGTTATTATAGTATGAGATGCTTCATTCATGAAGTGAAGTATCAAATCAAACAAAAAAAATCTATCGAATCATAACATAGAAAGTAGGAAAGACTCTTTCGATTTAGCCATACCATTAGATTATATTGACAATTCCAAAAAACTGATCATACTATCATCATAGTATGATGACGGTCGGGCGGATATGCCCCCATCGTCTAGTGGTTCAGGACATCTCTCTTTCAAGGAGGCAGCGGGGATTCGACTTCCCCTGGGGGTAGGGTACTACGAAAGGAAGTTGATCGTGGATTATCAATAAGCCTGGAATGAATTCTTCCTGGGTCGATGCCCGAGCGGTTAATGGGGACGGACTGTAAATTCGTTGGCGATATGTCTACGCTGGTTCAAATCCAGCTCGGCCCAAAAATGCACCGCTCCATGAGTATGATATAATAAATTCGTCCTACAGAAACAGAAATGTCTGATCCGTATAAATAAAGAGAAAAAATCAATTTTTTTTGCTCTATCTATATGTTTCTCATTCGTTCTGTTCTGATCTTTCTAACGATCCATATTCATGATCCTTAAGTAAAGTATCAAGAAAAGGATCTTTTTTTCTTATTGAAAGATTGATTATTTCTTTTTTACAATAAAAGAACCACAGGTTACTAGTAATTCGTATAACTCTCACTAAAGCACATATTTATGTGGATATGATATCAATATATCATTCGTGTATCTCTTACAATATGACGAGTAGAATATTCTTATGAAACCATAAGAGTATGTATTCCATATACCTCGCCGGGATTGTAGTTCAATTGGTCAGAGCACCGCCCTGTCAAGGCGGAAGCTGCGGGTTCGAGCCCCGTCAGTCCCGAACTAGGATCCGACGAATTTCTCAATTCATCTTTCTCTTTTCTGTGAAAAGGAAGACAGAGAGCAAAATAGAATTATGGAGTGCCCGTATTTTTACCGGGAGTGCAGACACAAATTATCTTCGTTTATTGTACGATACACAATAAACTTAATATAATTACCTCGACAGAGTACTTTTCAGGTTCAGGTGAAACCACACTTTTTTGAATTCCGGCTTTGTTTGTGTATCCTCTAATACTATAGTAATTGGTTGGAGACAACCTATCTCATTCAAATAGCATACTGAATTTGTGATGTATACGTTCTAATCCCAATCCAAGAAGAAGATACTAATTAAATAAAAAAAAAAAGACCAAACAAGCAAGGCCCCCTTTTAGTATTTAGTCAATTTTTGGAATATTCGATTTTTTATACTTAATCTGCCCTTTTTTCCATCTCACTTCTACTGTTTGAATTGGATCTGTGTATGACCCATAGAATACCGGTCATATGATACCTCATAATTGTATGTATTTGTATATATACTATTGTATGTATAAGTAGTAGAATTGTATAAGGAAGATAATAGGTTATAGAAAAGAAAAGTGAAAAAAAAAGATGAAAATCCAATGATAGGATTTATGATCCAATCAAAAACGGCATTTTTGATTTAGTATGAATAAAAGATTTTTCTATGTTATACTATTTCATTTTCGACGATGAATCAATTTGATAGATCAGATATTGTTATTCATAATATTGATCTGATTCAGTATCATCAGGATGCAATTCATCCCATTGAATTTACAGGAGTCAAATTTATCATCTCTATGGGATTAGATCCCGAGTTATTTCGAAACAAAAAAAGAAGATTATGGAAGTCAATATTCTCGCACTTATTGCTACTGCACTGTTTATTTTAGTTCCTACTGCTTTTTTACTTATCATATACGTAAAAACGGTCAGCCAAAATAATTAATTTGAATGAAACTTGAATTATTAGTTCTTATCAATGATTGAAGAAATAAAAGAGATTCAAACTTTAAGTCTTAAATTAAATGATAGGGCTGGAATCAGAAGTAGAAGTATCTGAGATAGTGTGGTAGAAAGAACTATATATATAGTTCTTTCTACCACACTATCTAGTATTATATACTATTTATTATTATATAATGTAACGTTTCTAAAGTTGTATACGAATCTAGTCTTCATTCATTTCATATGGATCAATTTACAATATGTATGTACATATATTAGATGTACCTTTAAATAGCACTCGAATTCTATTTTTTTTTTTTCGCTACATATAAATAGAATACATTTGTGATGAGATGAGTCAAAAAAAAGCATAAAAAAATTTCTAGGAGTCTAAAACAAACGTGAAATGTGCGATGTACAGATCGCTCAACGGAAGAAAGATCTCATTTTATTAGGTGTAGGACCTCTTTTCTTTGGACAACCGCTAATCGCTTCCTGTGGAAAGAAAGTATGTATTGCCGTTATAGCAGCAGACTTTCTCTTCAAACAGTAAAAGTTAAGAAAAAGGGGAAAGAAATAAAGAAAAAAATAGGGATTGGTTTTTCTCGTTGTAATATCCATAATTCTGGTAAGAGTTGATTCACCAAAATAGAATATTTAGGAAAAATTCGATTAGAAAAAATTTCCTATCATGCGTAGATTTGAGTTTCGAAATTAAATTCCATTATGGTAATCATTCATTGTTTGATCGAATGATTATTATTCATAATTGAATTTTTTTATGCATTACCATATTCCAGTACAATTTGGAAACAGAAACATTTTTTTAAGGCTTCGCAAAACGATCAATAAAGAATTGATACAATTCGATTACTCAATGGATTACTCAATTAGTACCCTAGCCCTAGAGTCCACTCCTTCCCCATACTACAAGTGAAAGAGAAAATGTAAAGACTACCATTAAAGCAGCCCAAGCGAGACTTACTATATCCATGTGAATTATGTCCCCTATCTCCATGAAGGAATTATTCCATTATTGATTAATAATCATAGTGGAATCAACGGCACAGAGTCAAAATAGGATTCTGAATTAAGGCTATTGATGAACCAAACCAATTCAATGAATACATTTGTAACAAGTTCCTATATTATTATAGGATTTCTGGTAGAATCAGGAAGCATTAAGTACAAATACAATACACACACCTTTGGAAATCTCAAAGGAATGTTCCTAATGGAACAGGTAAGCCTAAAGAAAAGAATAGTAAGACCTTTTGTTTGTTTTGGTACCCTCCCCTCATAAGCAAAAAACATAAAAATATACCATCAAGATAAATAACTTTCTATCAGATATCTATATTTCCTGTGAAAAAAAAAATAGCCCGAACCAATCATTAATAAATAATGAAATTGAATTATGAAATTCAATTATAAATTAATAAGTAATAAGGGGGAGTTGTTTCATCCATATTGGCACCGTACCAGTTTGGGCCACACCCAGAACTCATGGTTCTAAAAATAAAGTATTGACACGTCTGCTTAGTCCTTTGCCTCTGCTTCCGCGGGGCAAGAATTCGTC